ATAATGTATGATATGTGTCTGTATATGTTTTTTTACAGTTAAAGTAAATAAATTTAGTAAAATAATAACAAATCTTAATTCTTAAATAATAAGAATTAAGAAATGACACTTCCATCATAGAATGAGAATGGAAATTGCCCGGCCAGTACTTAAGCGGGCCGGGATTTTTTCGTACAAAATAAAAAGTAAGGTAGTCCTTCTATTGGTGATATCTGTTTCAAATCATTATATAAATTGAATTGCTGATCTGATCAAAATTTTTTATATCGTATATTATAATCATAATATTTATATATATATATTGAATTGATTGTTTTTTATATTTTTCTATTCTAAATAAGAAAAAATAAGAAAAGAAAGAAGATGAGGGGTTTTTGATCAATCTTTACTTCAACTTTACCTGTTATATCACATAAACAATTTTCAATTTTTAGTTGGGAGAGATGGCTGAGTGGACTAAAGCGGCGGATTGCTAATCCGTTGTATGATTTTTATTTATACCGAGGGTTCGAATCCCTCTCTCTCCGCTATCCCTCATCACTGGATCCCTTGATTAAAATAGTTAATGGAATAAAGAATTCTTAAAAAAAGCAAAGCTAAAAATGTCTTATGTTTATTCTTCACGTCCTGGATTGCGTCCTGGATCATTAGATAAGAATCCGAAGATGAAGAGAGAAACAAAGAATATCACTACTGTATAAACGAAGAGTTTGAGAGTAAGCATTACAAAATCTCCAAGATATCATTTTTTTTAGGGGAATAGATTACCCATTTTTTTCGTACCGCATATGCTATAATGAAGTGTGTGTTTTTTTTTTTTTTTCAAAAAATCATGAATTTAGGAGAATGGGGAATATTTAAGATTTCATCGAAAACTTACAGCAGCTTGCCAAACAAAGGCTAAGAGAAAAAAGAATAGAGGTATGATAGGCATAATGTCTATGAGTGGATTGAAAAAAGCATAAGCCTCGGGCAATTTGGCGAAGAAAAAACTACTCGAACTCAAATAAGGGATAGAATTAAGACAGATACAGATTAAACTAAAGATATTAAGCATAACAAAAATTTCGTTCTTGTAGATTAGATAATTTAATTTTGATTGAGTCATTTTTATAATATAAGGTAAAAATGAAAAAGGCAGGCAAAAAATCCTTCTTTATTCTTTGAACTATCCCAAATCAAAAACCCCTTTCAATTCTCAAACAAGAATACAAAGAATTATACTTTCATACAATATCTTAATTGAATTCAATGTAATGATCAATGAATTTTTTGATTCTATCTCTTCATGTATAGAAACCTAGCAACAATATATTACATACTAGAATTGACGAATAACCAATACTAATATAATATTAGTATTTATTAGTATTGAATATAAATTTCAATGGGGCGTGGCCAAGCGGTAAGGCAACGGGTTTTGGTCCCGTTACTCGGAGGTTCGAATCCTTCCGTCCCAGCCCCTTTCTTTGAGGTTTTTAATTTATTTGTTCAAGAAAAAAAAGGGATCCTTCCTGAGTAAGACTTTTCCGTAAAGTAAGAAAAGTAAAATATTATTATATATTTAATATAGAGACTATTTATAGATATAATATCAAATCAAAACTATATGACCGGCCATATCATAATATATAATAATATATACATATATCCGTTGATCCAATGACTATTCATGATTTCATATTGAATCAATTCCATATCAGTTTGAAATTAAATAAGAGAAATGTTATGGTAAAACTTCGTTTGAAACGATGTGGTAGAAAGCAACGTGCGACTTGAAGGACATGATTGACTGTGGATTCTTACATCCGCCATTTTCTATAAGAATAAAGATGCTCTTGGCTCGACATAGTTTGTTCTTTTTACTAGGAACCTAATTTGTGTTGGGTTCTAATCTAAATAAAAAGTACATGATGAAGCTCGAGCAGAAAGTATTGAGATTTATTTATCGGGGGGAAAAATCTAGGGTTAGTGACAAAAAAAATCAATAAGTTGAACCAACTTTGTAAATATATCCTCTATAATATATATTTATAATATAAATTGATAAATTATATAAATTGAAAAGGGTTAAAATTCAAACAAGTTTGAAATAAAAAAGAAAATAAGTAATATTTGTCGGAATTCATAAAACTATATTCGATCAAAAGTGTATCACAAGGGAATCAATCTCTCTTATTTTTTTCTATAGAAAGAAATAAGAGAAAAAACAAAAGGTATGTTGCTGCCCTTTTGAAAGGAGTAAGGATCACCGAAGTAATGTCTAAACCCAATGATTTCACAAAACAAAAATAAAGGATTCCGGAACAAGGAAACACTATTTTCAATTGTCTCAACAATTGGATCAAAATGCGGAATAATAATTGATTCGAGACAAACAAAAGAGGTTAGAGACGGCTCAATAAATATCTAAGGATTTCCTCAGAATTACCCAACTTGAGTTATGAGTACGAATGAGATCTTTTTAACTTTCGTAAGGAAAGAGGAAGAAAAAACCACTTTAATCATAAATTATTTATTCCATATTTTATGGATATATTTGCCGTTATATACAGAAATTATAATCATTTTTTCTCGAGCCGTATGAGGATAAAACCTCCTATACGTTTCTAGGGGGGGCATTGTTTATCTACATCTATCCCGATGAGCCATCTATCGAATCGTTGCAATTGATGTTCGATCCCGAAGAGAAGGAAGAGATCTTCGGAAGGTAGGTTTTTACGATCCGATAAAGAATCAAACCTATTCAAATGTTCCCGCTATTCTATATTTCCTTGAAAATGGTGCTCAACCCACAGTAACTGTTCATGATATTTTAAGGAAGACAGAATTATTTAAAGAAGGAATATTGGGTTAACTGTTAATTTTATTAAATTAAAAAAATTGAATAAAAAAGAGAGGGGACTAGCATCTATCTTTGTATAATTATTTCTCCATAATTTGTTTGCTCTTTTTTTTGCTCACTTATTATTTTCTTATTTATTGTTATTGTAGTAATTTAATTTACCGACAAAGACAGGGTCAATTTCAGTTATTGTACCTGTACCTCTTTTGATTGAATCAACTCGATATTTTTCTCTACCCTGCCTTTATTTATTTTGCATTCAAATTTATTTTTTTATTTATATTGTGCCAATCTAACACAAGGCCTTAATTTGATTTATTTAGAATTTTTTTCTCAGCATTCTATTCATATTGACAATGGTGTACCGAACAAATATAATTTGATCATAGATAAATAAAATGGATCTGTTTATTCCTGCCTTATATTTATTTTTCCTTCGCTTTAGCCTTAGTCACCTTAGTCATAAGGATGTGTTTACTGAATTTACTGGTATACAAGACGTAAAAAAAAAAAATGGAATGGATCAAGAGAAAAATGGGTATAAGTTTTAATTATAGATATTTAGATATATCTATTGAGAATTTATTATTTTTTTAATCCAATAAATTTTATTTGTTGCTAGTTCAATCTTTTATTTTGGCGGGATGGGATCAATTTTTTTTTTATCGTATCTACAATCCGGGTTGCTAACTCAACGGTAGAGTACTCGGCTTTTAAGTGCGACTATGATCTTTTACACATTTGGATGAAGCAACGAATTCGTCCAGACTATTGGTAGAGTCTATATAAGACCACGACTGATCTTAAAAGGTAATGAAGGAAAAAACAGCATGTCGTAATAATTGTTTTTATTTTTGGAAGGAGACAAAATAAATTTACAGTTGGGTCTAGTGAATAAATGGATATCGTCTTTTAGCCCTAATTTTGGTAAAACAAAAAGCAACGAGCTTATATTCTTAAAATTGGAATAATTACCCGATCTAATTTGGATGTTAAAAATAGATTAGTGCCAGTGCAGAAAAAGGTTTTTATGCGAGTGAATCATTGATTATTTTTTATTTTTTTATGAAAAAAAATCCTAACTATTCTCTTTGGAGACGGATGTGTAGAAGAAACAGTATACTGATAAAGTAAAGAGAATCTAATTTTTTCCAAAATCAAAAGAGCGATCAGGTTGCAAAAATAAAGGATTTTTTACTCTCTTGTAATTTTAACAAAGGATAAAACCTATTGTATAGAAAAGGAGAGGAAAAGGATCCTGTTGATTGGATTCTAGGTCTCCGGGGTCTATCTTTATTTCTTAACTATATATACTGTAATTATATACCCTGTTCGGACCATATTGCACTATGTATCATTTGATAACCCAAGAAATGCCTCCTGTCTTGTGTCTCTGTTTCAAGTAGAAAAATGTAAATGGAAGAATTACAAGGGTATTTAAAAAAAGATAGATCTCCGCAACAACACTTCCTATATCCGCTTCTCTTGCAGGAGTATATTTACACACTTGCTCATGATGATAGTTTAAATGGTTCGATTTTTTACGAACCTATCGAATTTATTGGTTATAACAATAAATTGAGTTTAGTACTTGTAAAACGTTTAATTATTCGAATGTATCAACAGAATTTTTTGATTGATTTGGTTAATGATTCTAATCAAAATAGATTCGGTGGACACACCAATTATTTTTATTCTCATTTTTTTTATTCTCAAATGGTATCAAAGGGTTTTTCAGTCATTGTGGAAATTCCATTCTCGCTACGATTAGTATCTTCTTCCGAAGAAAAAGAAATACCTAAATCTCAGAATTTAGGATCTATTCATTCAATATTTCCTTTTTTAGAGGACAAATTATCTCATTTAAATAATGTTTCAGATATACTAATACCCCATCCTATCCATTTTGAAATTTTGGTTCAAATCCTTCAATGCTGGATTCAAGATATTCCCTCTTTACATTTATTGCGATTCTTTCTACATAAATATCAGAATCTGAATAAAACTATTCAGAGTAATAAAACTATTTATGTTTTTTCAAAAGAAAATAAAAGACTATTTTGGTTCCTGTACAATTCTTATGTATCTGAATGCGAATTTTTATTAGTTTTTTTTCATAAACAATCCTGTTATTTACGATCAACATCTTCTGGAG